ATCTCGGGCGAAATACGATCGGGGGGGGCTAGTTCAAACCCCTCTGGTAAAATAAGAACGGCCCCTACATTCAAAGCCCCCCTTTTACCATTAGCGAGAACTTGTTTCATTTGCATATCATAAGGAATTCTAACAACTGCTTCAAATACAGTATCAGGAAGTATCGCCTGTGGAACCTCAATATCCACAGGCTTATTAGCTAAATGGCAATTGGCGCATACAATACGACCAGTTGCTTCTCGTGGATTTTCAAACCCCTGCTGCGCAAAAATGGGATATGCATTTGAAATGGATGCCCGAGTTATTATATATATCATGAGGGATACGGAAATGAATCGAGTAATCTCTTCCTTTATCGAAAAAAGGGTATTTCTAATTTGCATGGTCCAATCGTTGATCGCGAAAATTTCTACAATAAAATTTGGTAGGTCACTAGTATAGTTCCCTATCCACGATTCTGCTATTTACTGAAATAATTTTACTGGAATATAAGAGTAATCCTCTAGATGGGTAGAAAGAGTAAGGTAAGTACGACTTTGAATGCGTTGCTTATGTACAAAGTACGAAATATTCTAATTGGATCAGTGAATCGTTTTTCAGTCATTTATTGAATGATAAATCACTACAAGTGACGGAGATACACGATTTAAATAACGGAAAATCCAATATTTAAAAATTGTATCTAGAATGACTGGAAAAGTGGAAACAAGACCAGATATAATTTGATCATTCTGAGCAAATCCAAAATCGTTGTAGACATAGCCAATCATTAATTCCCAACCGTGGGGCGAATGGAATCCGATACACAAATCAGTTACTAAAAGAATAGAAAAGGCTTTTATTGTGTCGCTTAAATTATATAGGAATTCTTGAACCCAAGAGTTAAGAATAACAAGTTCTTCATTACCCAGAATAGAATAACCACTTAGAATAACGAAACAGATTATATTTGTCGAGAAGTGAAAAATCGTATGGATATGATCGTCGTCGTCCATCTTGATCAATTGGATTGTTTCTTTGTGGAGCCCTATACGACACTTTTGTAGATGTCTTTCCGGGAATTCCTTTATCATTTCGTCCAAGAGGAATAGTTGCTCTAATTCTATGAATTTTTCTAGAATACTCTTTTCTTGACTATCATTCAAGAAAGTTTCGGATTGCCTAGTATTCCACCAATTAGTAATCCAAGATTCCAGACTTTTATTAAATGAGAGAGAGATCCACCAGGGCAAGAATACTAAAAATACTATAGATGAAAGATATCGAAGGGTAATGGATGCGTTCTTTTTTGTCATTTTTTCATCTGTGAATTGTTAATGAACCCACCTCATTTGTTGACTCTATTCGATCTAATATTTCTATCAAGCATGAGTTCTATTATAAGGTATCGCGCCTATGAATAGAGTCTCTGTTTTTTAGTTGTGATTCAGCGGTTAGTCCTTGAATCCAGTGTAGAAAAAATACAGAAATAGAAGAAGAATCGATTTCGAATTCGAATGAAGAAATAAGCAAAAAATATTGTTTCCAGATATCTCAATTGATCAAATATTCGAAGCAAGTGCTCCCCTTCGATGAATGACCAAAAGATTCAAATAATGAATATTATTCGGATTTCGAAATGAAAGAACTTCCTTTCTATTAAGAAAAATAATCGAAAATATTTCGAAAAACATTTTCGCTGGCTACCCAGAGCATAGTCCAGGAATATTTGAGAGAATTTTCTGAAGAATATTGTGATGATCAAAAACGAGTGGCAAAAAAAGAAAGAAAAGTTATCATTATAAGAGATTCAATAGTTTGGTCATTAAGAAAGACAAAAGAAAGGATAAAAAGGGTCGATTGACAAAAGAAAATAGAGAGAATTTGCAAGATATGATCTATCCATATCTAACGTATCAATTCAAAATATTGAAAATAAAAAAAAGCTAAATTTTTTATTACGAAATGTTTTGATATATGAGATCAATCTATTATTTCGATTTGTTACTTCTTTTGTTACTGAATTGAATTGAGTGGGGATTTCCATACGCAAAAAAATAGTTTTTTTGCCGACAAAAACAGTTTGTTTTATGTTATGGCTGTTCCATACACGTTTGCCTTGCTTTGGCCTGACTGGGCGTTCTGAAGAAACTTCAATTAAGTAAGTTATGCTATAGAAAAAAGAGGGTTCTTGGGTTTGTTCCTCCTGCTGAGAAAGCATTTATTCTTCAGTTCATTTTTCAAAATGCTTCAATTGGTACACGCAAGAAATAGGCCAATTCAGCAGCCTTTTGCTCAATTTCTCGCGGAGTCAAATTCTCATCAGTACGAGTCAAGGGAATAGCCCCCAGGCCTCTGATTTCCATATAAAGGACACGACGAGCATAAATACCCTCTTTAACTTCTATTCTGATGGACTGAATATCTTTCATAAGGAATCGTAGAAAGATGCGGCGATTTTTTCCAGGAAATCCCCAACGAAAAATACACACTATTCCTTCTTTTCTATCAAATCGATCATAACCGCTACCTACATTCCATGTAATTGTGCACCACAAATAGGAACTAATAAAGAGACCCGCGATCCCATAGAAAGACATCACGATCCCTTGTGGGAAAAAATTGATTTGCTGAGACGGAAATAAAGATATCAAATTCCTATCAAGATAACTAGAAATTCCAACCAATAAGAATCCTAATGAACCTAAACAAAGGATAAAGGCCCAGCAGAAATTACTTGTTTTGCGAGATCCTGCTATAAATTCTATCCATATATATTCTGATCGCCAACTCATACATACTAGATCCAGTTGCATTTTATTGGAATTGAGGGAATAACCAAAATCAATTTGATTTGACTTTTTTTGTTTCCGAAGTAACTCTCATCAACTAGTACTATTCTGATGTGAACTTTTAACAGTAATTCATCAAATTAGTTAGATATAATAAAATAAGAACAGCCCCCTCTTAGGATTCCCTCTAGATAGCTACATACATATAGATACATTGACTTAAATTTCAGACATGAGCTCGGATCCGAACCTATTTTTGAAAATAGATAGAATTCATTTACCCATATATCATGTTTATGCATGCATAAGAGCTCTTTCATTTATGTTCGGAGAAAGCCACCTGTTATTGTTATACAATATTCTACTAAATGGATATGCGTGTTCGCTAAGTCTTGAAAAAAAAACTAGAGGAGATTTGACCACGTCGGATTTAAAAAATCTTATTTTTTTGAACATGAAGAGATAAAGAAGCCATTGCAATTGCCGGAAATACTAGGCCCACTAAAGGCACAAAAATAGAGGGTAAGTTGTTGAGAATTGTCATAGAATGGGTACCTCGATTTAATATTTGTACCTGTTATTATTATAAAGATATCTTATAATAATTATAAGTCATATTCTAATTCGTGTATAAGTATACTAAGTATCTATACTAAGTATATCTAAGTAAGTATATCTAATAAGTGCAAGGCATGTAGAACTAAATAAACGGACTTATTCATCTTTCTACATGAAATATATGTATGATAATCCACTTTCTTTATTATTCTTATTTTATTTTGCTTTTTCTATTGTTCTTATCTTCTAATTTCTTTTTTAATAAAAAAAGAGTTTCTTAAAAATTCCCGAAAGATTCGTTAGAATCCGATCCAACTGCAGGGATTCTTAGAAAAAACGGGCTTCTTGGGATATATAGAAAGATGAAAGAGGGGACCATGAAATTCGTTTTATTTGCCTTGCCTCCTAATTCTAAGGAAGAATTCGCTTTTTATGTTGTTTTGTTGATAGAGGTTTACTAATCAGTAATATCGGTAAAAAAAAAATAATTATTCGCATGATTCTTTCTACAATTAAATCTTATGTCACCAAAGAAAAGTCCATTTTTCAGGTTTTGTTTTATTTTGATTCTGATAAACTAACTAATTGTTCATCACAATCAAAATTTAACTTAAGACCCTACTTGATTGAATTTTTATTCAAAGGACAAAAAGCGTGAAGCTGAAATAACTCACTCAGAACACCTTTTAAAGGATTACGTGGTACGATTGGATCGAATAAGCCCTTATGGAATAAATATTCAGCCGCTTGTGAACCTTCAGGTACTGCCTTATTCAATGTTTGTTCAATTACTCTTTTACCCGCAAATGCAATATAGGCATTCGGTTCGGCAATAATGATATCCCCCAACATACCAAAACTAGCTGTCACTCCACCAGTAGTAGGAGATGTAAGAATTGATACATAGAATAACCGTTTATTTGATTGATAATCATATAAAGCAGAAGAGATTTTAGCCATTTGCATTAAGCTCAAACTTCCCTCTTGCATGCGTGCTCCTCCGGAAGCACACACTAGAATAAGAGGTAAAAATTTATTGCTAGCATACTCGATCAAACGGGTGATTTTCTCGCCTACTACGGATCCCATACTACCCCCCATAAACTGAAAATCCATAACCCCAATTGCGATGGGAATCCCATTTAGTTGACCTGTACCTGTTTGAACAGCCTCCGTCAATCCTGTCTTTCTTTGATAAGAATCAATACGATTTTTATAAGGTTCCTCTTCTGAATGAAATTCAATGGGATCCAGAGAGACCATGTCGTCATCCATCGGATCCCAAGTACCTGGATCAACCGAAAGTTCGATTCTATCTGAACTACTCATTTTCAAATGATATCCGCATTGTTCACAAATATTCATTTTTGACTTCAAAATTTTCTTATAATTTAATCCATAACAATTTTCGCATTGAATCCACAAATGCCTGTATTTTTGAGTTACTTCGAGATCATTAGAACTTTCTCTTCGACTTCTAGTTAAATGACTACCATTCGGGCTAGTTTTTCTATTGGAACTCTCGCTTTCACTACTATTTCCACTTTCACCACAAATGTAAGTATAAATGTAACTGTCACTGTAATTTTCACTACTACTTAAAACGTGACTGTCGATACAAATTTGAGAATGAAGATAAGAATCAACGCAATTATTAATGTGATTATTCCA